AAAAAAAATTATGCTTCGCGATTCCATAATCCTATTTTGTATTCAATTTCGAATTGACCCTTGGATATAAATCGTGAGAATGTATAGTCTTCCTCAAATATGCTATTGAGGGAAAAAGGATTAAACCTTTTTAATTTAAGAAATAAAGTTTTTTTGATCTTGATCGGAATATGAAAAAACCGAAAGATCCCTTAACTATTTAAGTTATTAATCAAACGAATCGCACTTTTACCACTAAACTATACCCGCTACATATCTCCATTATTATATATGAATGAACCTTTTGTCGAACAAAGGAATTAGATACAATTAAGATAGCATCAGACTCATGAAAATTCTAGTGTTGGCACTTCGTCCCGCTGGAGGTACTTGAAAAAAATAGGCGAAGAATAGAAAGCAGCTTAGTTAAATAAAACTTGACTTGATCATACTTGATCCTAATTCATAATATCATAATATAATGAAATAGAATTTATATATATATACAATATACAATATATAATCAAATTAAATATATATATATAATTATAATTAATTAAATATTTAAATAGAATTTATAATTAATATAATAAGATGAAAAGTCATCTTTTTCATTTGCTGGAAGTCATTACTGACATTCCGAATCCAGGGATTTATTAAAGATGGACCATAAAAATGATGAATTCCGCATTTCGTTTTTCGTTTTCAACTTCCCCTTCAACTGCCAGATCCTATGAATTTGAATTGGGATCAATCGGATCAATTGGATTTCAAATGTTCAAATAAAATAAAGCTTGTCCCTTGAACAAGTAAATGAGTTATGTTATATATGTTATAACATATGTGTGTTTCATTTTTGATATTGTTTAATATTAATTGTTATATGTATGTGTTCTTTTCCGGTTAGTAATTAAGTAAATTGAGAAAAAAATACTTATATTTATATACTTAATAAGAATGATAAGAATGTGAAAAATATTCTTTCATATTCTTATTCTATAGTATTAATAGTATTCTTATTATTAGTATAGTATTAATAATACTAACCACTAAGAAATGGCACTTCTATCATAGGACTGGGGATAGACATTTTCTTTGTTGCTTCAATAACAACCAAGAATTTTTGATTTGATATCAAATCATACATAATTAAATTGTTTGATCTATGAAATGATTTATCAGAACAAAAAAAGAAATAATGTAATGGCCCGGCCAGTACTTAACCAGGCCGGGGGAATGAACCTTTCTTACAAAATTAAAGAAATGAAGTAAGGGATTCTGTCTATATCTATTCTATCGGGGATAAGATCTCTGTTTCGAATCATTATCTAAATTGAATTACTGATCAAATTCGTAGATATCTTATCCATTTTAATATATAATTTCCAATTTGTTTTGAATATATTATTCAAATATATTATTTCTATTATTTTTATATTATTATCGTTACTTTATCCTATCTTATAATAAATTATTACTAATAAATAATTAAAAAAAGAAAACGAAGTTTTTTTTTGTTTCAATCTTTTTACTTCACATCACATAAAAAAAAATTCAATTTTGAATTGGGAGAGATGGCTGAGTGGACTAAAGCGGCAGATTGCTAATCCGTTGTACGAGTTATTTGTACCGAGGGTTCGAATCCCTCTCTCTCCGTTCCCTCTGATCACTTCAGACTTTCAAATTTGAAAAAATGGGATCCTTTTTTTTTTTCATCATAGGTAAATGTTAAATGTATGGAATAAAAAAAAAAAAATAAAGAAAACTCAACATTTTTTATTCCTCACGTCCAGGATTACGGCCCGGATCGTTAGATAAGAATCCGAAGATGAAGAGAGAAACAAAAAATATCACTACTGTGTAAACGAAGAGTTTGAGAGTAAGCATTACACAATCTCCAAGATTATTTTTGGGGGAAAAAGGAAATAGATTGCCTATTTTTTATCACATACGTTATTTTGGCATAACACCCCCAAAATGAAGTCTTTTCTTGAATCTTGAAAAAAAAAAGTAATTTTCAACAAATTTCTTTCTACTTTGTAATAAGGTAATAAGAAAAGAAAGGTTAAGAAAAGAAAGGTTCTGATTCCTTCATTACCCAAAATGTTTGGCCATATCCGTTATTGGGTATTGTGGGTTCTTAGAAAGTCCTTGTTTACTGGAATGTCAGAACGAGGAAATAAGTTGATCCAAATTTATCACCGCGGTCATTCAATTCAATATACAAGAATTTCTATTTTTGAATCGAGGGTTCATAATGCAAAACTTATCTGATCTTATCAATTTTTATTTTCGAATTTATTTTTTCGAATAAATCATGAATTTTGCAGAGTATTCAAAATTTTATCGAAAACTTACAGCAGCTTGCCAAACAAAAGCTAATAGAAAAAATAGTAGAGGTATGACAGGCATAAAATCTACGATTGGATTGAAAAAGGCATAAGCCTCCGGCAATTTAGCGAAGAAAAAACTACTCGAATAAAGGGTGGAATTAAGACAGATACAGATTAAACTAAAGATATTAAGCATAACAAACATTTCATTCTTGTAGATTAGAAAATTGGATTTTGGTTGAGTTCTTTTTATGAAGGAAAAATAAAAAGGCGGGTCAAAAAATCCTTCTTTTTCTTCGAACTTTCCCAAATCAAAAATCTTTCCTTTCATTCTCAAATGAGAATACAAGGAATTATAGTTTCGTACAATATCTTAATTGAATTTTATGTAATGATCAATAATTTTTTGTGATTCTATATTTACATGTGTTGAATCCTAGCAACAATGTATTTCATATGTATTTGGGCTGGGATTGACGAATGACCAATACCAATATTAGTCTTTATTAGTGTCGAATATAAATCTAAATGGGGCGTGGCCAAGCGGTAAGGCAACGGGTTTTGGTCCCGCTATTCGGAGGTTCGAATCCTTCCGTCCCAGATCGTCTCCATCAGAAACGAAAGATTCTTCTCTTTAACAATTTTCTGTTTAATCTTGCTTGGATATTGGATATATATAATGTGTGACCCAACCCCTTCTTTGTTCTGAATTCAATGTACGGGTAGAAATAAAAATATTTCTTTGAATTCTTAATTCAAAAAAGAATTGGGGGTGGATCATTCCCATTCAGAGTATGCTCACTCATATTCATATTGAAGTTAGTTACTTATGGAAACCTTGTGTTCCATACCCGTGAAATGGGAATTCGCACATGGTGCATTCTTAATTGAAATAGAAAAAAAAGGTCTTTTTTCTATTCCATTCCCCAAGGAAAGCCTAAAGAAAATAAATGGTGTATCCCAATTCCACACTTTATGTGGAGACTAAAGATTACGTAGTTTTTTGTATTAATTGCATTTCATCGTTCGTCTAAAAACTTCTAAGGAAAAAATAGGAAAAATAAATTGATCTGGATCCCATTTTCTTTTTTTGTATTTTAGCTTATTCAATTGAATAATTGGAAATCAATATAATGTAATGATTGGGTGGATGAAAATTTATATATTCCATTTTTATGGAATTGGAGGAAAGATTCTTGAATCTGAAGTAAAACAAAATCGGTCTGTATGCTGTATAATAGATATTATGTATTATTATTGTATTGTTCTATTTCAGTAACAGCGGCCCCTTCCCTTGGTTAAGTCAAAAGGATCTGTGATCCTTTAAATATCCATGATTACTCCCAGTAACAATTGTTCGTTGTATATGATGGATATGAAAAGATTAGATTCCTCTTATTCTTGATTCTGATTTTCTCTTTCAGATGAAAGAAAGAATAACGACTTTTATCTGACACTCTTCTATTCCATACTCACGAAAACAAAAAACGATTTGAATCTTCATTTTTGTGAACCCTTGGTACTTGAATAAGTGTGAAAAATCTATATTATAGAGAGACTTCCGACCTTTTCGAGTCATCGGAATAGCTTATATTTGGTTACTAACTGATTTTGTTCCGGAATTGAAAATCTATTCTATTATTCTATTAAGTAAAGGCCTTTACTTTTTCATTACTTTTTCATTTATGTGTTCGAAAAAAAAGGGATGATCCTTTTTATGATTCATTATCCCGAACAATCTGTTGAAGATGTAAATAAGACTTAAGTAAACGCGTTTATTCGTCTTTTTTAGAAATCTGTTTCATTTGAGCCAATGACTATTCATGATTCCATATTGAATCAATTCCATACCGGTTCAAAATTTAATCAGAGGAATGTTATGGTAAAACTTCGTTTGAAACGATGTGGTAGAAAGCAACGTGCGACTTGAAGGACATGATTCGTTGTGGATTCTTACATCCACCATTTTCTATAGGAATGAAGATGCTCTTGAATCGACATAGTTTGTTCTGTTCTTGCTAGGAACCTAATTTGTGTTGGGTTGGTAAATAGGAATAGTACATAATGGAGCTCGAACAAAAAGTATTGATTCATTTATCGGGGGGAAGAATCTAGGGTTAGTAACAATTAATAAGTTAGACCAACTTTGTAAATATATCCTCAATATCGAAATCGAAGGGTTAAAATTCGAACAAGTTTGAAATAAAATAAATAAAGTAAAATTTGTCGAAATTGGTAAAACTTTTTCGATTAAAATGAAAAGTGTATTATAATAAATCTTTCGTATTATTCATAGAAAGAAATAACAAAAAACAAAAGGTATGTTGCTGCCATTTTGAAAAGGAATAAGGATCACCGAAGTAATGTCTAAACCTAATGATTTTACAAAGTAAAGAGAAAGGATTCCGGAACAAGGAAACACTATTTTCAATTGTCTCAATAATTTTATTTCATTTTATTATAATGAAGAAGAAAAATAGATTCGAGACGAGACAAACAAAAGAGGTTAGAGACGACTCAAGAAATGTCTAAAGAGTTACCTTCGCACTTTTTAAGAATTGCCCAACTTGAGTTATGAGTACGAATGATATTTCTTTTTTTCTGTATCTGTAAGTAAGAACAAAAAACGACTCAAATTATAGTCGACTTTATGATTTTATGGATATATTTGCCATTATATACAGAATATACAGAAATATTAGAATCATTTTTTCTCGAGCCGTATGAGGAGAAAGCCTCCTATACGTTTCTAGGGGGGGGGGTATTATTTATCTACATCTATCCCAATGAGCGATCTATCGAATCGTTGCAATTGATGTTCGATCCCGAAGAGAAGGAAGAGATCTTCAAAAAGTGGGTTTTTACGATCCGATACAGAATCAAACTTATTTAAATGTTCCTGCCATTCGTTATTTCCTTGAAAAAGGTGCTCAACCTACAGGAACTGTTCATGATATTTTAAGGAAGGCAGAATTATTTAAAGTTAAAGAAAGACTTTCATAAAGAAAAAAAACAAAATTTCTTTTAATAAATAAAAAAGAAAAGGTAACTAGTATCTATTTTGGGCAATTAGTTACTCAAAATTTGCTCTTTTCTTGTTGTATTCATACTTTTTATCTCCCTTTTCTTTATTTTTTTTTCATCTAAATTTCTTATTTATGTTGTGCCAATCCAACACGAATTCTTATTTGATTTACTTAATACTTAAATACAATACTTAATAAATAATTAATTTAATTGAATTTGTTTTCCATTCATATTGACAATGTTGTATCGAACAAATATAATTCGATCGTAGATAAGCGGATCTGTTTATTCCGACCCCTAATTGGGTTTTCCTTTACTTCAGTCAAATGATGGGTTTGCCGAATTTACTGTTATACATATACAAGATGTATTTTCTTAACGAAAATCCAAAATTTTGAGAAAATGGGCGGTCTGTAAATTTTGATATTTCTATTTGGAATCCGTTGTTTTTTATTTTTTAATCCGATCCATTCATTTTGCTATTTTGGTGTTTAGAATTGATCATAAAATCTTTCCTCTATTTCTTGTTAGTTCAATGTTTTGACGTAGTTGTACAGTGCAATTCAATTGATTTTTTTATTTCGATCGTATCTACAAATCATATTTATCTGGGTTGCTAACTCAACGGTAGAGTACTCGGCTTTTAAGTGCGACTATGATCTTTTACACATTTGGATGAAGCAACGAATTCGTCCAGACTATTGGTAGAGTCTATAAAACCGCGACTGATCCTGAAAGGTAATGGATGGAAAAAACAGCATGTCGTAATAATAAGAAGAAAATGGAATTTCTTAATTTCTTATTAGATTCCCATTTTTTTTTAGTAGAATTTTGAGTCAATCCTTACCAGATCATTCCAAAATTTGGTTTTTATTTTAGGAGGAAGACAAAAAAAATTCAAATTTACAGTTGGGTTTAGTGAATAAATGGATAGAGCCCTACTACGGCTCCAATTCTGGTAAAAAAAAGCAACGAGCTTCTATTCTTTATTTGAATAATTACCCGATCTAATTAGACGTTAAAAAAAATTAGTGCCTGATGCGGGAAAAGGTTCTCCTGTGAGTGGTCCTTTGATTCTTTATTTTTTATTTTTTTTTGAATCCTAACTATTCTTTATTATAGATTGGAAACGAATGTGTAGAAGAAACAGTATACTGACAAAAAGAATTTGTTCCAAAGTCAAAAGAGCGATCGGGTTGCAAAAATAAAAGATTGTTGAACCTCTAGTAATTATAACGAGGATAAACCCATTAGCATTAGATAGAAGGGGAGAGGAAAAAGATCTGTTGATTGGACTTTCTGTTTCCGGGGTATATATATTTTTTTGTACATAATACATACCTTGTTCTGACCATATTGCACTATGTATAATTTGATAACCCAAGAAATGCCTACTGTTTTTGTTTCAAGTAGAAAAAATGTAAGTCAATGGAAGAATTACAAGGATATTTAGAAAAGGATAGATCTCGGCAACAACACTTCCTATATCCGCTACTCTTTCAGGAATATATTTATGCACTTGCTCATAATCATGGGTTAAATGGTTCGGTTTTTTACGAACCTGTGGAAGTTTTTGGTTATGACAATAAATCTAGTTTAGTACTTGTAAAACGTTTAATTACTCGAATCTATCAACAGAATTTTTTGATTTCTTTGGTTAATGATTCTAATCAAAATCGATTCGTTGGATACAACCACAATAATTTTTTTTTTTCTCATTTTCATTCTCAAATGATATCAGAAAGTTTTGCAATTATTGTAGAAATTCCATTCTCGTTGCGATTAGTATCTTATTTCGAAGAAAAAGAAATACCAAAATATCATAATTTACGATCAATTCATTCCATTTTTCCCTTTTTAGAGGACAAATTATCACATTTAAATTATGTCTCAGATATACTAATACCTCATCCCATACATATGGAAATCTTGGTTCAAATTCTTCAATGCTGGATTCAAGATGTTCCTTTTTTACATTTATTGCGGTTCTTTCTTCACGAATATCATAATTTGAATAGTCTTCTCATTACTCAGAAGAAATCTATTTACGTTTTTTCAAAAGAAAATAAAAGATTATTTCGGTTCCTATACAATTCTTATGTATTTGAATGGGAATTTGTATTAGTTTTTATTCGTAAACAATCTTCTTATTTACGATTAA